TCAAATTCTATCTTAATTGAAATGAAAGTTGACGATTTTATTATTCGCGAGGAGCTGGATGAGAAGAAATTATCACGTCCAGTTCTGCAGTAGAGATGGAATTCAGAACCAACCATCAACTATAACCCCAAAAGAACCAGATTTCGTAAACAACATAGAGGAAGAATGAAGGGAATCTCTTATCGAGGTAATCATATTTCTTTCGGTAAATATGCTCTTCAGGCACTTGAACCCGCTTGGATCACATCTAGACAAATAGAAGCGGGTCGACGAGCAATGACGCGAAATGCACGTCGTGGTGGAAAAATATGGGTACGTATATTTCCAGACAAACCGGTTACAGTAAGACCCGCAGAAACACGTATGGGTTCGGGGAAAGGGTCCCCTGAATATTGGGTAGCTGTTGTTAAACCAGGCCGAATACTTTATGAAATGGGTGGAGTAACAGAAAATATAGCCAGAAAGGCTATTTCAATAGCCTCGTCCAAAATGCCTATACGAACTCAATTCATTCTTTCGGGATAAAAAGGAGAATCGAAGGAAAAAAGAAATAGGTCTTGGGGATAAAAAAATAGCGGGTGCAGGTTTCCTTTTTTGGACAAACAATATTTCTTTTTTTCTTAGCCCTTTGTATTGAAAGAATAGATTATAAGAAAAATGATATGATTCAACCTCAGACCCTTTTGAATGTAGCGGATAACAGCGGGGCTCGAGAATTGATGTGTATTCGAATCCTAGGAGCTAGCAATCGTCGATATGCTCATATCGGTGACGTCATTGTTGCTGTGATCAAAGAAGCAGTGCCAAATATGCCCCTAACAAGATCAGAAGTGGTCAGGGCTGTAATTGTACGGACTTGTAAAGAACTCAAACGTGATAACGGTATGATAATACGATATGATGACAATGCTGCGGTTGTCATTGATCAAGAAGGAAACCCAAAGGGAACTCGCGTTTTTGGTGCAATTGCCCGGGAATTGAGGCAGTTAAATTTTACTAAAATAGTTTCATTAGCCCCCGAGGTATTATAAAATGCGACCATGATATGGTTATAGTAAGGTAAAGTATTTGAATTTGAAAGAAAGAGATTAAGAAATAGATTCATATTAATTAGTAGATTGTGTCTCACGCATATGCCTTTAAGAATTCATATTCATAAACAAAAAAAAAGAAAAACATGTTGATTATATCAAAAATTGGGGGCACCAAGAATTTTAATTCATCATGGGTAGGGATACTATTGCTGACATAATAACCTCTATACGAAATGCTGATATGGATAGAAAAAGAGTGGTTCGAATGGCATCTACTAATATTACTGAAAATATTGTTAAAATACTTTTACAAGAAGGTTTTATCGAAAACGCGAGAAAACATCAAGAAAAAAAAAAAAAAAATTTAGTTTTAACCCTACGACATAGAAGGAATAGGAAAAGGCCTTATAGAACTATTTTAAATTTAAAACGGATCAGTCGGCCGGGTCTACGAATCTATTCTAACTATCAACGGATTCCTAGAATTTTAGGCGGGATGGGAATTGTAATTCTTTCTACTTCTCGAGGTATAATGACAGACCGGGAGGCTCGACTAGAAAGAATCGGCGGAGAAATTTTGTGTTATATATGGTAATCCTTCTAATATCCGAATTCGAAAGAGGAGGTGTTTTTTCAACTTCAACATTCCTTTCGTGGGAATCTGATTCGAGATGAAAAATTTCAAGAAACTTTTTTCTTCCAAAAAGTAAATTCAAAGTTAAGGTAAGGAATGCCAAATATGAAAATAAGAGCTTCTGTTCGTAAAATTTGTGAAAAATGTCGCCTAATCCGTAGGCGGGGACGGATTATAGTAATTTGTTCCAATCCAAGACATAAACAAAGACAGGGCTAATCAGACACGTTAAAATCACCGATGTAAAAGTTGTAAAAGTAAAGAAAGTAGGGATCTTTTTTGACACGAAATGGATATATCCATATATCTATGACTCATATTTATGAGATAAAAAAAATATGGCAAAAGCTATACTGAGAAGTGGTTCACGTAGGAATGGACGTATTGGTTCACGTAAGAGTACACGTAGAATACCAAAGGGGGTGATTCATGTTCAAGCAAGTTTCAATAATACTATTGTGACTGTTACAGATGTACGGGGTCGAGTGGTTTCTTGGTCCTCTGCCGGTACTTGTGGATTCAAGGGTACAAGAAGAGGGACCCCGTTTGCTGCTCAAACCGCAGCAGGAAACGCTATTCGTACAGTAGTGGATCAAGGTATGCAACGAGCAGAAGTAATGATAAAAGGTCCCGGTCTCGGAAGAGACGCAGCATTACGAGCTATTCGCAGAAGTGGTATACTATTAACTTTCGTGCGGGATGTAACCCCTATGCCACATAATGGCTGTAGACCTCCGAAAAAAAGACGTGTGTAGAAAAAAAAAGAAGATATTTCAAGAGAAACAAGAGAAAAAAAGGATTCAATGATCTGATCAACTAATATTACTATGGT